AATGAATTGCCTGACAAAAAGGATTACCTTGATAGGGATACCATATAATTTTAATATTATATTCATTAATTTAAATTAAAAAAAGTTTAATTTTAATTTATATTTAATAGAATTAAACTATTTCTAAAAGAATCAAAATCTTTTATGCATCTTACATTAAAATATACTCTTAACTTTTTCCAAAAAAAGATAAGCTAATTAAGCTTTTAGGTTCATACCCTACATATAAAGGTTTTAATCCTTTTCTTTTTAATTTTAAAAAATTCTTATAAAATATTATTTTTAACTATATTATTTTTAGGCACTATTATTAGTATTTGTTCGTCTTCTTGGTTTAGAGTATGAATAGGATTAGAAATTAATTTATTATCATTTATCCCCTTAATGATAAAAAATAATAACCTTTACTCATCAGAAGCCGCCTTAAAATACTTTTTAACCCAAGCCCTAGCTTCAAGAATACTATTATTTTTTATCATTTTTTTTTCTCTAATCTCTTTTAAAAATATATTTAAATTTAATTTTATTATAAATATTATTCTTTCTTCCTCGTTTATAATAAAAATCGGCATAGCTCCTTTTCATTTTTGATTTCCTATTGTAATAGAAGGCTTAAACTGAATTAATAATTTATTATTAATAACATGACAAAAAATTGCCCCTATTATTTTAATATCTTATTGTATAAATATAAAATTTTTTATTTTTTCTATTATTCTATCTATTGTAGTAGGAAGAATTAATGGTTTAAATCAAACCTCTATTCGTAAGTTATTAGCCTATTCTTCTATTAATCATCTAGGATGAATATTAACAGGTATTTTAAATAATCAAAATATTTGAATTATTTATTTTTTATTCTATTGTTTTTTGTCTATCTCTATTGTATTAATTTTTAATATTTTTAAAATTTTTAATTTAAATCAAATTTTTTCTTTTTTTAATTTTAAAAACTTAATTAAAACTATAATTTTTCTACCTTTTCTATCATTAGGAGGATTACCCCCATTTTTAGGGTTTTTCCCAAAATGAGTAATTATTGAATATTTAATATCCATAAACTATACATTTTTGTTAATATTATTAATTTATTTTACTCTTATTACCCTATATTTTTATTTACGTATTTCATACTCTTCTTTCCTTTTAAACTATAATGAAATAAATTGAAATTTTAATAATTATTATAACAATAATAATTTTTTTATTATTTCTATTTTTCTATACATAAATATTTTTGGCTTACTTTTTATTAACTTATTTTTTTTTATTTTATAAATAATAATAATATAATAAAATTTTCAAATTCAAGCATTCTAATTAATTAATAAAAAATTTTAAGTTAATTTAAACTAATAGCCTTCAAAGTTATAAATAAAAGTAGAACAAACTTTTAAATTTTAAACAATTAATTTAATTTTTAAACTTTAATAAACCATAAATTTATTCCTTTAGAATTGCAGTCTAATATCATTTTTGACTATAAAGTTTTGATTAAAGAAAATTACATTTTCATTTATAGATTTACAATCTATTACTTTCATCAGCCATTTAATCAGTATTTTTAATTGCAACAATGATTATTTTCTACAAATCATAAAGATATTGGAACATTATATTTTATTTTCGGAGCATGATCAGGAATAGTAGGAACATCTTTAAGTATATTAATTCGAGCTGAATTAGGTCACCCAGGTACCTTAATTGGGGATGATCAAATTTATAACGTTATTGTAACAGCACATGCTTTTATTATAATTTTTTTTATAGTAATACCTATTTTAATTGGGGGGTTTGGTAATTGATTAGTACCTTTAATATTAGGAGCCCCTGATATGGCTTTCCCCCGAATAAATAACATAAGTTTTTGACTTTTACCCCCTTCTCTTACTCTTCTTCTTTCTAGCTCAATCGTAGAAAACGGGGCAGGAACAGGATGAACAGTCTATCCCCCACTATCAGCAAGTATTGCTCATAGAGGGGCATCAGTAGACTTAGCCATTTTTTCTCTTCACTTAGCCGGAGTATCATCAATTTTAGGCTCAGTTAATTTCATTACAACTGTTATTAATATACGATCAAGCGGAATCACTCTAGACCGAATGCCCCTATTTGTTTGATCTATTGTAATTACTACTGTATTATTATTATTATCATTACCGGTTTTAGCCGGAGCTATTACTATACTTTTAACAGACCGTAATTTAAATACATCATTCTTTGATCCTGCAGGAGGGGGAGACCCTATTCTTTATCAACACTTATTCTGATTTTTTGGCCACCCAGAAGTTTATATTCTAATTTTACCCGGGTTTGGAATAATTTCTCACATTATTAGTCAAGAAAGTGGAAAAAAGGAAACATTTGGAACTTTAGGAATAATCTACGCTATACTAGCTATTGGATTATTAGGATTTATTGTTTGGGCTCATCACATGTTTACGGTAGGTATAGACGTTGATACCCGAGCTTATTTTACTTCTGCTACAATAATTATTGCAGTACCAACCGGAATTAAAATTTTTAGATGATTAGCTACTCTTCATGGAACACAAATTAATTATTCTCCGTCTATATTATGAGCTCTTGGATTTGTATTTTTATTTACAGTAGGGGGAATTACAGGAGTAATTTTGGCTAACTCTTCTATTGATATTATCCTCCACGATACATATTATGTTGTTGCCCACTTTCACTATGTTCTTTCTATGGGGGCAGTATTTGCTATCATAGCAGGATTTGTGCACTGATACCCTCTTTTAACTGGCCTTTCTCTTAATGAAACATGATTAAAATCCCAATTTGCAATTATATTCTTTGGGGTAAATTTAACATTTTTTCCTCAACATTTTCTTGGACTAGCCGGAATACCTCGACGATACTCAGATTACCCTGATGCTTATACTGCTTGAAATATTATCTCTACCCTTGGATCAACTATTTCAATAATTGGCACCTTATTTTTTATTTTTATTATTTGAGAAAGTATAACAACACACCGAAATCAAATTTTCCCTTTACAATTTAATTCATCTATCGAATGATACCAAAATTTACCCCCTATAGAACATTCTTATAATGAATTACCTATTTTAACAAACTAACTTTATAAAATATTTTTTAAAAAAAAATTAACTACTAATACTTTTCTGATATGGCAGAAATTATGCAATGAATTTAAGCTTCATAGATAAAGTACTTATTACTTTTATCAGAATTAAAAAATAATGACAACATGATCAAGTTTAGGCTTACAAGACAGAAACTCCCCAATTATAGAACAATTAAATTTCTTTCATGATCATTCTTTATTAATTTTAATTTTAGTTACAACTTTAGTAAGTTATTTAATAGGAACCCTATTTTTTAACAAATTAAATAATCGATTCCTTCTTCATGGACAAACAATTGAAATTATTTGAACAATTTTGCCTGCAATTGTATTATTATTTATTGCTTTTCCATCCTTACGAATTTTATATTTATTGGATGAAATTAATCACCCATCAATCTCTATTAAAACTATCGGCCATCAATGATACTGAAGCTACGAATATTCCGATTTTAAAAATATTGAATTTGACTCTTATATAATCCCTTCAAACGAAATAAATTTAGATGGATTTCGACTACTAGACGTAGATAATCGGATTATTTTACCAATTAACAATCAAATTCGAATTTTAGTTACAGCTACTGATGTCTTACATTCATGAACAGTTCCATCCCTTGGGGTAAAAATTGATGCCAACCCCGGACGATTAAATCAAACTAATTTTTTTATTAATCGACCTGGATTATTCTACGGACAATGCTCAGAAATTTGTGGGGCCAATCACAGATTTATACCTATTGTTATTGAAAGAACTCCTACAAATTACTTTATTAAATGAATTTCTAATATAAATTAAACCCTTAAATAAATAATACTCATTAGATGACTGAAAAGCAAGTAATGGTCTCTTAAACCAAAATATAGTAAACTAGTAAATACTTCTAATGATAATATTAAAAAATTAGTTAAACCCCAATAACATTAGTTTGTCAAACTAAAATTATTTTAATTAAAGAATATTTTTTAATTCCTCAAATATCCCCGATACTCTGATCAGTTCTATTTTTATATTTTATCTTATTATTTATAATCTTTAATATCTTAAACTATTTTAACTTTATCCCTTTATTAAAATCAAAGGTACAGCCCACAAGCCCTAATTTAAACGAAAACACGGCTCAAAAAATTTCTCTCACTTGAAAATGATAATGAATTTATTTTCTATTTTTGACCCCTCAACAAATATTTTTAATTTATCTTTAAATTGAATAAGTTCTTTTTTAGGGCTTTTGTTTTTCCCTATAATTTTTTGATTTATCCCTTCTCGACTTAGTCTATTCTGAAACAAAATTTTTTCTACCCTTCATAAAGAATTTAAAATATTAATTGGAGCCTACAGTTTTAATGGAACTACGTTTATATTTATTTCTCTTTTCACATTTATTTTATTTAATAATTTCTTAGGATTATTTCCTTATATTTTTACTAGAACAAGCCATATAACAATTACTCTTTCTTTGGCCCTACCGCTATGGTTAAGCTTTATGATATTTGGATGAATTAATAACACAAAGCATATATTTGCACATTTAGTCCCCCAAGGTACCCCTCCAGTTTTAATGCCATTTATAGTACTAATTGAAACAATTAGTAATGTAATTCGACCAGGAACTTTAGCTGTTCGACTATCAGCTAATATAATTGCTGGCCACTTACTATTAACTTTACTAGGAAATACCGGAAACTCTTTATCTACAATATTAGTTTCTTTATTAATTGTCACACAATTACTTTTATTAATACTAGAATCAGCAGTAGCTATTATTCAAGCTTATGTATTTACAATTTTAAGTACTTTATATTCTAGTGAAATTATTTAAAACAACCCATTATGATAACACACTCAAACCACCCTTTCCATTTAGTTAATTATAGCCCATGACCATTAACAGGGGCTATCGGAGCCTTAATAGTAACTGCTGGGTTAACAAAATGATTCCATCAATACGATGTTTCTCTGTTCTTACTAGGAAATTTAATTACTATTCTAACAATAATTCAATGATGACGAGATATCTCACGAGAAGGGACTTTTCAAGGATTACACACTTTACCGGTAACCTTGGGATTACGGTGAGGGATAATTTTATTTATTGTCTCAGAAGTTTTTTTCTTTATTAGTTTTTTTTGAGCTTTCTTTCACAGAAGCCTTTCCCCAACAATTGAACTAGGAAAAATATGACCTCCTATAGGAATTGAAGTGTTTAATCCCTTCCAAGTCCCACTTTTAAATACAGCTATCCTTTTATCTTCAGGAGTAACAGTTACTTGAGCCCATCACAGCTTAATAGAAAACAACCATTCACAAACAACCCAAGGATTATTTTTTACTATTATTTTAGGTATTTATTTTACTATTTTACAAGCATATGAATACGCAGAGGCCTCTTTTACAATTGCTGACGCTATTTATGGATCAACTTTTTTTATGGCTACAGGATTTCACGGAATTCACGTATTAATCGGAACAACTTTTTTATTAGTTTGTTTAATCCGACATTTACAAAACCACTTCTCTAAAAACCACCATTTTGGATTTGAAGCCGCTGCTTGATACTGACATTTTGTTGACGTTGTATGATTATTTTTATTTATTTCTATTTATTGATGAGGGGGTTAATAAAAACCTCTCTAACATACACTTCTCGTCAACTATTTATTATAAAAAAAGTAAACCTTCAATATAAATTAACTCTATCATACTAATAATAATTTATCAAAAATAAAAAATAATTTATATAATATAATAAGTATATTTGACTTCCAATCAAAAAGTTTAAAAAATTTTAATATAAATAATTCTTAATTTATTAATTATAGCATTATTATTACTTATAATTTCTTTCATTGTAATAGCCCTATCTTCCCTGTTATCAAAAAAAAAAAGAATGGATCGTGAAAAAACATCTCCTTTTGAATGTGGGTTTAACCCAATAAATTCTTCACGATTACCCTTTTCTATTCGTTTTTTTTTAATTGCTATTATTTTTTTAATCTTTGATGTAGAAATTGCCCTAATTCTTCCTATAATTTTAACAATAAAAACGTCAAATATACTAATTTGACTATACACAAACTTCACCTTCATTTTAATTTTAATTATTGGGCTTTTCCATGAATGGAATCAAGGATCCCTCAATTGAACATTTTAACATTCTTAAACAACGATGCCCCGTAACAAAAATAAAATAAAGGATATAGTTAATTATAACATTTGATTTGCATTCAAAAAGTATTAAATAAATTTTAATTATTCTTGCCACCCTCTTCCCTTATATATGAAAATGAGAAGCAAAATAATTTGTAATTAGTTTCGACCTAATTTTTGGTATTCACTTACCCTTATTTTTAATTGAAACCAAAAAGAGGTTTATCACTGTTAATGATAATATTGAATGTATTAAAAAATTCCAATTAAAGAAATATGAAGAACAAGAAAAAGCTGCTAACTTTTATCTTTAATGGTTCAATTCCATTTATATTTCTATTTAAATTATCAGAATAAAATAAAATTAATTTTATATAGTTTAAAATAAAACATTATATTTTCATTATAAAAACAAAGAATTAATCTTTTATAAATACTAAAAAATATTATTAATATATTTAAGGGCTAAAATAACCTCCATAGCTGCTTCAAAACCATACTCTACATATATAAGCTACTTAAATAAAATAATGTAAATTATACCTTTATTTTATTAATTAAATTAAAAATAAAGTTAAAACTAAAACCAATACCCAAAAACAAAATAAAGATAAATGAACCTTTAAATTATTAAACTGAATAGCTTGAAAAAAGCTAGAAATTTTTATAAAATAACTAAAAATTTGCTGGATACCAAAAAACTCAGTTCAACCCTGATCAATAAACTTAAATAACTTAAACCCAAAATTTAAAGGATAATACACAACCCCAATAGTAGAGATTATAGGTATAAATCATATTGAACAAGAAAAAAAAGAAAATAAATAATAATTAAGAGACTTATTGGAAGAAAAAAAAATTAAATTCGAACATAATACTCCTAAAACACCCCCTAAAAAACATACAATTAAAGTAAGAGATTTAAAAATTAATCTTAAACTAATTATAAAAGAAAACGGAAAAATTAACCAATTTAATATAGAACCCCCAACAATAGCAAAAATTAAAAGACTAAACATACTCTTAGATATGATTAATCTTAAATCAGTGACTCTATTAAAAGAACTTTGATTTATATTTAAAATAAACAAATAATAAAAAAGACGAAAAGAATATCTTACAGTTAACCCAGTAGAAAAAAAAAATAAAAAAAAAATAAAAACATTTACATAAGAAACTAATACTATTTCTAAAATAAGATCTTTAGAGTAAAACCCGGCTAAAAAAGGAAACCCACATAAAGCTAAATTTGCAACATTTAAACACGAAATAGTAAAAGGCATATAAATAGAAAAATAACCTATATCCCGAATGTCCTGAGAATTCTTTATATTATGAATAATTGCACCAGCACATATAAATAATAAAGCCTTAAATAAAGCATGTGTTAATAAATGAAAAAAAGCCAATTTAAAATAACCTAAAGCCAGAATTCTTATTATTAAACCTAATTGACTTAGTGTAGAAAGAGCAATAATTTTTTTTAAGTCAAATTCAAAATTAGCCCCTAACCCCGCCATAAATATTGTTAAAGAAGCCACTAATAATAAAAATCTTCTTATTCAAGTTTCTCTAAATAAAGGACTAAACCGAATTAATAAATAAACCCCCGCTGTTACCAAAGTTGAAGAATGGACCAACGCAGAAACAGGGGTAGGAGCAGCCATTGCCGCAGGTAGCCAAGAAGAAAACGGAATTTGAGCTCTTTTAGTTATAGCCGCAAAAATAACTATAAAACAAATTACAGCTATTTCAAAGTCATTTTTTATAAAATCTAAATAAAATAAAAAATTTCAACTTCCATAATTTAATATTCAAGCAATTGCTATTAAGAAAGCAACATCCCCTAATCGATTGGATAACGCAGTTAACATCCCGGCATTATAAGACTTAATATTTTGATAATAAATTACTAAACAATAAGAAACTAACCCTAAACCATCTCACCCTAATAAAATTCTAATTAAATTTGGTCTTAAAATCAATATTATTATAGAAAACACAAATAATAAGACTAATAAAATAAAACGATTAATAAAGTAATCTCCTCTTATATAGTCTTTTCTATAATAAATAACTAACGAAGAAATAAAAAGAACAAAAGATATAAATAACAATCTAATTCAATCAAAAATTAAAACTATTATTAGTATAGATCTATTCACACTAAAAATTTCTCACTCAAAAAATATAACATAATCAATTATTAAAAAATAAATACCTATAAAAAAAGAAATGAGACTAAAAAACATTAAAAAAATAAAAGATAAAAAACAAATAGAAATAAATTCCACGATTTAAAATAAAACCACTTATATCTTTGATACCACAAACCAAAATTTTTAATTAAACTATTTAAATCTTTACACACCTTATTTTATTAACTTTATAATAATATAATAATAATAAAATAATAATAAATAAACAACATTATAAATATATATATATATATATATATATATATACATATGTTACACACACATATATAAGCATACCCCACACATAAACATATTATAAATAAACTTAATTTATAAAAAAAAAACTATTAAATCTCTTTTTAAAATTAATAAATTAATAGGGAATCAATGTAGAAACAATACTAAATATTCACGATTTAACGCAAAAGAAAAAGAGTAATTTCTAACATTAAATTTCCCGTGTTGTCTAAAAGAATATAAGTATAAAGTATAGGCCGCTCTAAAAAAAGAAATAAATACCAATAAAATTATTAATATTTTAGACCATCCAATAATTCTATTCAATAAACCAATTTCTCCTAAAAGATTAATTGAAGGAGGGGCAGCCATATTTCTAGAACACAATAAAAATCATCATATAGAAATACTAGGTATAAAACTCAATATACCCTTATTAATCAATAAACTTCGACTACCCAACCGTTCATAAAATAAATTAACTAAAAAAAATAAACCAGAGGAACATAAGCCATGAGCAACTATTAAAGTGTAAGAAAATCCTCAACCCCATCTCATTAAAACCATTAAACCCCCAATTACTAAACTTATATGAGCAACTGATGAATAAGCAACTAAAGCCTTTAAGTCAATCTGACGTAAACAAATCAATCTAACTAAAAAACCCCCCACTAAGCTCAAAATCACCCAAAAAATATTTAATTTTACTGATAAATGTAAAATAATTGAAAATACCCGAATTAACCCGTAACCCCCTAACTTTAATAAAACCCCCGCTAAAATCATAGACCCTGAAACAGGAGCTTCTACATGAGCCTTAGGCAATCATAAATGAACTATAAATATTGGCATTTTTACTAAAAAGGCAAAAACTAAAAAAAAATAAAATAAAAAACTATTTAAACTAAATTCTTTAAAGAAAATAAAATTTAAAGTAAAAAAATTATCAAAAATATAAAATAAAACTATTAGTAAGGGCAGAGAGGCAAAAAGAGTATAAAATAACAAATAAAGCCCGGCCTGTAAACGTTCAGGTTGATAGCCTCAACCAAAAATTAAAAATATAGTAGGAATCAAACTACTTTCAAAAAAAACATAAAATAAAAATAAATTTACACTTCTAAAAGTTAATAAAAGTAATAATAAAAGACAAACAACATTTAATAAAAAATAATTATAATTTAAATTTAAATTATACAACGAATTTCTAGATATAATTATTAAAGCACAAATTCAAATTCTTAAAAGAATTAAACCAAAAGATAATAAATCGATAGCAAAAATTATTTCAACATTAAATATTATTAAATTAAAATTAAAAAAAAAAGTAAAAAATATCAAAAATAAAAATATATTTTGAATTATTCAATAATTATTTTTTAAAAAACAAATAGGTATTATAAATAATAAAAACAAAAAAATTTTTAACATTGAAGAAAAGAATAACTTACAAAATAATCATTTCCATGAGATCGAATTATTGAAACTAATACAGATAAGCCTAAAACCCCCTCACAAACTCTAAATACTAAAAAAAATATTCTAAAATACTGCTCAAAATTAAAAAAATTTAAATAAAAAAATAAAATAATAAATAAAGATAATACTATAAACTCTAAACTCAATAATATATTCAATAAATGTTTATAAGAAAAAATAAAAGATAAAGCGCCAAAAAAAAATATAATAAAAAAAATTACTATTAAAACTGTTATCATTTTATTTAAATAGTTTAATAAAAACATTGGTCTTGTAAATCAAAATTAAAACAAATAAGTTTTTTTAAATAAACTCAGAAAAGAATAAAGCAACTCTTCATTAATCCCCAAAATTAATATTTTAAATAAACTATTTTCTGATTTTATCTTACAAACCCTTTTTATTATATTTTTAATAATATCATCATTTTTATTTTTTTCTATAACCCACCCTCTATCTTTAGGTCTTATATTAATAATCCAAACTATTATAATTGTATTATTTTCAGGATTAATAACAAAAACTTTTTGATTTTCATACTCATTATTTTTAATTTTTTTAGGGGGAATATTAATTTTATTTATATACATAACTTCAATTGCTTCAAACGAACAATTTAAATTCCGCCTTAATCCCCTCATAATTTTTATTGGTTTAAGTTTTTTTTTAATAACTTTATCTTATTTATTCTTATTTAATCAAAAACTTATATTTTTTAATAAACCCCAAAATCTAGAAAACATAAATTTATTTTTAATCAAAAACTTAACTTTAGATAACACTTTTATATTAAATAAAATATATAACTTTCCCATAAATTTAATTACAATTTTGTTAATCAATTATTTATTTTTAACACTTATTGCATGTGTAAAAATTACAAATATTTTTGAAGGACCCTTACGACCAAAAAATTAAAGTTATATATTATATATAGGCACTCTCTCTCTCTCTCGTAAATAACCAATAATTTAAATATAATTACAACAAATCTTAAAAAGTTATTTATTATTAATCAAGCAAGATTAAATAATTATAAACTCTTTTTAAAAAACACTATTTTAATGAATAAACCTTTACGAAAAACACACCCCCTATTTAAAATTATAAATAATGCTTTAGTTGATTTACCCGCCCCTTCTAATATTTCTAGCTGATGAAACTTCGGTTCTTTATTAGGCCTTTGTTTAATTATTCAAATTGTTACAGGAATTTTTTTATCTATACATTACACAGCTGATACTTTATTAGCTTTTAATTCTGTTAACCACATTTGCCGAGATGTAAATAATGGATGATTACTACGAACTCTTCATGCCAATGGCGCATCGTTTTTTTTTATTTGTATTTATCTTCATATCGGGCGAGGAATTTACTATGGCTCATATAAATACTTATACACATGAACAGTAGGAGTAATTTTATTTTTTTTAACAATAGGAACAGCATTTATAGGGTATGTATTACCTTGAGGACAAATATCATTTTGAGGAGCAACAGTAATTACTAATTTACTATCTGCAATTCCATATGTGGGAATTGACTTAGTTCAATGACTATGAGGAGGATTCGCTGTCGACAATGCTACTTTAACACGATTCTTTTCTTTTCATTTTCTTTTTCCTTTTATTATTGCAGCTTTTACTATAATCCACCTTTTATTCTTACACCAAACCGGGTCTAATAACCCACTAGGAATTAATAGAAATACAGATAAAATTCCTTTCCATCCTTATTTTTCTTTTAAAGACATCTTTGGTTTTATAATTTTACTAATAGGATTAACTCTAATTTGCCTAATAGCCCCTTACTTACTAGGAGACCCTGATAATTTCATTCCAGCTAACCCATTAGTAACTCCCCCCCACATCCAGCCAGAATGATATTTCTTATTTGCCTACGCTATTTTACGATCTATTCCAAATAAACTAGGAGGTGTAATCGCTTTAGTAATATCTATTGCCATCTTATTTATTTTACCTTTTACTAACAAATTTACTTTCCAAAGAAAACAATTTTACCCTATTAATCAAATTTTATTTTGATTATTAGTAATATTAGTAATCCTATTAACTTGAATTGGAGCCCGACCAGTTGAAGACCCTTACGTTTTAACAGGACAAATTCTTACAGTATTATATTTCTTATATTTTGTAATTAATCCAATTATTTCTATTTGATGAGAAAATCTTTTTAAATAATTAAATAATTATTGTTATTAACAATATTTAACTTGATATTACTATAAAAAATAACTTATTTAAATAATAAACAAAAATTTTAGTTAATGAGCTTGATAAAGCGTATATTTTGAAAATATAAGATAGAAATCCCAATTTTTCTATTAACTTATACTATTTAAAATTATTAAAATATAATAATATATAACCCAATGAACAAATATAAAAAATTTAAAACAACAGGTAAATAGCTTTTTCAAGCCATATTTATTAATTTATCATAACGATAACGAGGATAAGCCCCTCGTACTCAAATAAATAAAAAAGAAATAAAAGTTAATTTTAAAAAAAAAAAAAAAGAAATAACCCCTGACCCTAAAAACAACAAAGAAAATAAAGCTCTTATAAATAAAATGCTTGCGTACTCGGCTAAAAAAATTAAGGCAAACCCACCAGCACCATATTCTACATTAAACCCAGAAACTAACTCAGACTCTCCTTCTGCAAAATCAAAAGGAGTCCGATTTGTTTCAGCTAGTCTAGAAATCATTCATATAACCCCAATAGGAAAAAATAAAATAATAAATCAAAGATTTACTTGAAAAATCTCAAAATAAATTAAATTAAAACTATTAATCAAAAACAAAACTCTTATTAACATAATTACTAAAGCTACTTCATATGAAATAGTTTGAGCAATCGCACGTAATGACCCTAATAAAGAGTATAAAGAATTTGAAGACCACCCAGCCAATATAACTATATAAACCCCAAAACTTATACAACAAAAAAAAAATAAAACTCCTAAAGAAAAAGAATACAATTTAACTAAAAAAGGTAAACAAAACCAAATCAATAAAGATATAAATAAAGAAAAGACAGGAGAAAAATAATAAACAAAACTATTAGAAAAAATAGGTAAAATCTGTTCTTTTGTAAATAACTTAATTGCATCACAAAAGGGCTGTAAAATCCCAAATATACCAATTTTATTAGGGCCCTTACGAATTTGAATTAACCCTAGTACCTTCCGCTCTAAAAGAGTTAAAAAAGCAACTCTAACTATAACAAAAATAACTAATAATAAACTTCTTAATATAGGTAAAAAAAAATCTAAATTAAAAATCAATACTATCTATAAAATTAATTTTTATATCTTTAAATTCTAAATTTAATGCATTTATTTGCTAAAATAGTTTAATAAAATTATTTAATATACTCTACATATATAAATATATAAAGCATTAATATATGTATATATAAACTTACATTTTTTTATTTTAAATTAAATTTATGCATAACAAAAAAATTTATATTTTTATACTAGGTCCTTTCGTACTATAATATAATTTTATTTATAAAGATAGAAACCAACCTGGCTTAAACCGGTTTGAACTCAGATCATGTAAGAATAAATAGTCGAACAGACTAAAAAATTAAACTTCTACACCTAAAATTATATCTTAATCCAACATCGAGGTCGCAAACTTTTTTATCGATAAGAACTCTCTAAAAAAATTACGCTGTTATCCCTAAAGTAACTTAATTTTTTAATCCAAATAATAAAGATCAAAAAAAATTTTATTTATAAATAAAACACTTTATAAAGAGTTTTTTAAATCTTTAAATCACCCCAATTAAATAAATAAAATAGCTAAAAATTATAATAGTCTAAAATAATTTTTAATATAAATTATATAAAGCTTTATAGGGTCTTATCGTCTTTTATTCATATTTTAGTTTTTTTACTAAAATAATAACTTCAATTTAAATTAATATAATAAAGATTATTTCTCATTAAACCTTTCATTCCAGTCTTCAATTAAAAAACTAATGATTATGCTACCTTTGCACGGTCAAAATACCGCGGCTCTTCAATTCAGTGTGCAGGCTTTATTTTTTAAAAATTTTAAAAAACAATGTTTTTGTTAAACAGTTGAAAATAATATTGCCGAATTCATTATATTAAAATTAATTTCATTTTTATAATATATATATACACATATGTATAAACATAAATTAATTAAATTTACTAATTTAATTATTATAAAAATATTTATATAAATATAATATTTTTTTAAATAAAAAATTAAAACCAAAATTAAATAATAAATAAAATATAAAATTAATTAAAACATTTTAATAAAAATTATCTATTTCTAAGATTATTTTTTTTTAAATTAATTTATAAAATTACAAATAATAATAATAATAAAAATTTTTAATTATTTATTTTAAAGCTCAACCCTTAAAATATTAGTTTAATTCAAAATTATTTATATAATATAAAATATAAAAATAATAAAAAATTAACTTAGATTAAATCTATTTCTTTAAAAATTATATAACTTTAAGAACAATTAACTTTTAATTTTTAAAAATCTTTTTATTATATTTTTTATACAATAAAATTCAAAAATTTTTAAATTTCTTTAAATTATAAATAAATAAACATTTAAAATTTATTTTTTAATTAATCCTACTCTTTCAATTATATTTCAACATTCAATCTCTTTACTCTAATCTATAAAATTAATTGTATTATTTTATTTTTATGAACTAAAACTTTTTAAAAAATATTTTTATTAATTATAAACTAAAAATTAACAAATTTTATTTATTATTTTATAAAAAAAATAATAAATTAATTAAGACTTTTCTTCAATTTAAAACGATTTGCACGTATTTCTTTTTAATGTAAACAAAAAACTTCACTATATAAGCTTTAAATTGTATTTCTAGATACATTTTCCAATACATCTACTATGTTACGACTTATCTCATTTAAATATAACGAGAGCGACGGGCGATATGTGCATATTTTAAAACTTTAATCAATCAATTTTTATAAATTAATTTACTTTTAAATCCACTTTCAAATCTAATTTTTATTATTTTATTCATTATAAATAAACTTTATTGTAACTCATCTCTTCTTTTTTATTAATTATACCTTGATTTGACATAATTTTAAATTTAAAATTTAGAAAATTTTTTATTCTTTTAAAATATTCTGATGACAACGATATATAAACTGAAAACAAAAAAAAGTAAAATATTCGTGGATTATCGATTATAGGACAAATTCCTCTAAACAGAATAAAATACCGCCAAATTTATTAAGTTTTAAAAATTTAATTTTTACTACCTTAATTTAATTCAATTATTTTACTTTTTAAATAATAGGGTATCTAATCCTAGTTTTTACTTAAATTTTCCAAGATTCAAAATTTTATAAATTTTAAAATTATAATAAAATTTTAAATTTCACCTAAAAATTTATTATTATTTTAAAATAAAATATAATTTAAAATTTTAACTTCTATTAAAAAAAATTTAATTATAATATTTGTATAACCGCGATTGCTGGCACAAATTTAATCAATACTTTTAAATAATAACTACATTTTAACATAAATTAAAATAATAATACTAATTACTACTATTTTTAATTTAATAAATTTAACTAAAAAAATTTATTTAAAATTAATTAAAAAACAAAAAATTTTATATGTAAAATTTTATTTAATTAAATTTCTTAATTAAAATAAAACTATTTATTTTAAAAAATATTAATATAATTAAAATAAAAAAAATATTAATATAATTAAAATAAATCTTTCATAAAAATTATTTTTAATAATAATTTTTTAATATATAAATTTTGTGTTATTAAATAATTTAAATAAATTTAATTTAATTTTTTTTATTTTCTTCTTTATTTTTTAAATTTTTTTTCCCCTTTAATATAAAAATATTAATATAATTAAAATAAATCTTTCATAAAAATTATTTTTAATAATAATTTTTTAATATATAAATTTTGTGTTATTAAATAATTTAAATAAATTTAATTTAATTTTTTTTAT